GCTACTAAAAATTTTCTTCCTCTTATTATAGTATGTGCTTCTGGGGGGGCGCGTATGCAAGAAGGAAGTTTGAGTTTGATGCAAATGGCTAAAATTTCTTCTGCTTTATATGATTATCAATCAAATAAAAAGTTATTCTATGTACCAATTCTTACATCTCCTACTACAGGCGGGGTGACTGCAAGTTTTGGTATGTTGGGGGATATCATTATTGCCGAACCCAATGCCTATATTGCATTTGCGGGTAAAAGAGTCATTGAACAAACATTGAATAAAACAGTACCTGAAGGTTCACAAGCGGCTGAATATTTATTTCAGAAGGGCCTATTCGATCTAATCGTACCACGTAATCCTTTAAAAAGTGTTCTGAGTGAGTTATTTCAGCTCCACGCTTTCTTTCCTTTGAACCAAAATTCAATAGAGCATTAAGTTCCTTTTTTAATTGTAGCAAACAAATAGTTAGTTTATCAGAATCCAAGTAAAACTAATAGGAATGGGGTTTCTTTGGTGACATAAGATCTAAATTGTAGAAAGGATCAAAAGTTGCGGATCTTTTTTATCTATATTCTTAATTACTAATTAAGTTAATAAGTTAAGAGGCCTCTATCAACAAGAAAAAAGAGTGAAGTCTTCTTTTCGTGAAACTAGTAAAATAACAAAAATTTTGTTCTACGTCTTACGTATTTATATAGAATCCAAATATATAATATAGAAACTATAGATATGATAGATATAGTTTTGTACCTTTCTATATTTCTCGAGAATCCCATTTTTTTTTGACTAATAATCCCCCTTTTGGATAGGATTCTAACACGAATCTTTCTAGAATTTGGAATAAGCTTTTTCTTTATTAAATGAAAATGATTAGAAGACGGGAGCAAAAGACGAATAAAATAAGAAAGGCGATTATCCTACATATCTTTTACATATCTTTCAGATGAATAAGTACATTCTTTCTATACTAACTTAGATATATACTTAGATCTATACTCATTAAAATTCGAAATTAATAGTTCATTTAATAATTCAAATAATAATTAGAATTTCGAATTCTAATTAATATAAGATAAGATATCTTTATATAAATACAAATAACAGATACAAATCGTAAATTGAGGTATTCTTTATATGACAACTTTCGACTTTCCCTCTGTTTTGGTCCCTTTAGTAGGCCTAGTATTTCCGGCAATGGCAATGGCTTCTTTATCTCTTCATGTTCAAAAAAATAAGACTGTTTAGATCTGACAGGCCCAACTCTCCTCCATTTTTTTTTCAAAGCAAGACTTGTATCATAACGCAGATATCTATTTAGCGGAAGAAGGTCGAACATAAAGTATGGGCTCTTAGGTTTGTAGAAAGATGATATGGTGGTAAAGGAATTCTATATATTTGAAAAAATATCAGGATCACCGAATGACTGAACTGTAAAGTCGGTGTATCTAGATGTATATTGATGGGATCATACGAAGGGTCTGGTTTTATTTTAGATCTAACCAATTTGATAAATTACTTTTCTTTTAGAGGTTCACGTCAAACGAGTACTAGTTGATGGGAGTTACTTCGGAAACAAAAAGAGTAAAGTCTAGGGTATTCTTTCAATTCCAATAAAACGAAACCAGATCAAGTATGAGTTGTCGATCAGAACATATATGGATACAACCTATAACGGGGTCGCGAAAAACAAGTAATTTCTGCTGGGCCATTATCCTTTTTTTAGGTTCATTAGGATTCTTATTGGTTGGAACTTCCAGTTATCTTGGGAGAAACTTGATCTCTTTATTTCCATCTCAGCAAATCCTTTTTTTTCCACAAGGGATTGTGATGTCTTTCTATGGGATCGCGGGTCTCTTCATTAGCTCCTATTTGTGGTGTACAATTTCGTGGAATGTAGGGGGTGGTTATGATCGATTCGATATAAAAGAAGGAATGGTGTGTATTTTTCGTTGGGGATTCCCTGGAAAAAATCGCCGCATCTTCCTCCGATTTTTTATAAAGGATATTCAGTCCATCAGAATAGAAGTTAAAGAGGGTATTTATGCACGCCGTGTCCTTTATATGGATATCAGAGGCCAGGGGGCCATTCCCTTGACTCGTACTGATGAGAATGTTACTCCACGGGAAATTGAACAAAAAGCTGCCGAATTGGCCTATTTCTTGCGTGTACCCATTGAAGTATTTTGATAAATTGGCTGAGAAAATGAATGCTTTATCAGCAGGAAGTAAAAACTAAAGAATCCCTCTTTTCTATACCATAATCCATTTTATAATGATAACTAGTCAATTTCTGTATTAGTTTGCCACTACTTTTTGATCATCACAATATTCTTCAGAAAATTCCCTCCATTTTTTGATTCCGGACTCTGAGTAGTCAGTGACAATTTTTCAAAATTTAGGATATTTTGATATAATGATAGAAACGAATATTCATTACTTAAACAAAGCGGTTCGTTCATCGAAAAGGGGATACTTGCTTTGAATTTGACCAATTGCGATATCCGGAAACAGTCTTTTTTGTTTATTATTTTAATTCGAAGTGGATTCTTAATCTATTTCTGTATTGTATTCTTTCTACATTCAAAGACTAACTGCAAAATCACAAATAAAAAACACAGTGAATAGATTCATAGGTTCCATACTTTGGAATAGAACTCATGCTTGAGAGAACTATTGGATCGCGTAAAGTCAACTAATGGGAGCGGTTCATTAAAAATTACTAGACGAGATGCAAAAATGGCAAAAAAAAAAAATAAAGCATTCACTCCTCTTTTATATCTTGCATCTATAGTATGTTTGCCCTGGTGGATTTCTCTGTCATTTACTAAAAGTCTGGAATCTTGGGTTACTTATTGGTGGAATACTAGGAAATCTGACATTTTTTTGACTGAAAGTCAAGAAAAGAGTATTCTAGAAAAATTAATAGAATTGGAGGAAATCCTTCTCTTGGAGGAAATGATCAAGGAATACTCGGAAACACATCTACAAAACCTTCGTATAGGAATCCACAAAGAAACGCTCCAATTAATCAAGATACACAACGAGGATCGTATCCATACGATTTTGCACATCTCGACAAATATAATATGTTTCGTTATTCTAAGTGGTTTTTCTTTTTTGGCTAATGAAGAACTTGTTATTCTTAACTCTTGGGCTCAGGAATTCCTATATAACTTAAGTGACACAATAAAAGCTTTTTCGATTCTTTTAGTAACAGATTTATGTATCGGATTCCATTCGCCCCACGGTTGGGACCTAATGATTGGCGTTGTCTACAAAGATTTTGGATTTGTTCATAATGATCAAATTATATCTGGTCTTGTTTCTACTTTTCCAGTAATTCTAGATACTATATTTAAATTTTTTATTTTTCGTTATTTAAATCGTGTTTCTCCGTCACTTGTAGTGATTTATCATTCAATGAATGATTAAAAAAGGACCTACTTAGTTGTTCAATTAGAATGTTTCTTAACTTGTAGTTGTACATAAGCAAAGCAGGTAAAATAATACGGATTCTCTCTTTTTCTACCCATCCCAAAGATTTATTCTATATATTTTTTTTACTATTAATATTATTTATTCTATTCCAGTAAAATTCTTCCAGTAAATAGCAGAATCGCGGATAGGGAACTAGATTAGCGACCTACCAAATTTATTGTAGACAGTTTCGGGATCAATGGTTGGACCATGCAAACTATAAAGACTTTTTATTGGATAAAAGAACAAATTACTCGATCCATTTCCGTATCGCTCATGATATATATCATAACTTGGCCATCCATTTCAAGTGCATATCCCATTTTTGCACAGCAGGGTTATGAAAATCCACGAGAAGCGACTGGGCGTATTGTATGTGCCAATTGCCATTTAGCTAATAAGCCCGTGGATATTGAAGTTCCCCAGGCAGTACTTCCAGATACTGTATTTGAAGCAGTTGTTCGAATCCCTTATGATATGCAACTAAAACAAGTTCTTGCTAATGGTAAAAAGGGCGCTTTGAATGTGGGGGCTGTTCTTATTTTACCGGAGGGTTTTGCATTAGCTCCTGCCGATCGGATTTCCCCCGAGATGAAAGAAAAGATAGGCAATCTGTCTTTTCAGAGCTATCGCCCCAATCAACAAAATATTCTTGTGATAGGACCCGTTCCTGGTCAGAAATATAGTGAAATCACCTTTCCTATCCTTTCCCCCGACCCCGCTACTAAGAAAGAGATTCACTTCTTAAAATATCCTCTATACGTAGGCGGAAACAGGGGAAGGGGTCAGATTTATCCCGACGGGAGCAAAAGTAACAATACAGTTTATAATGCTACAGCAGCAGGTATAGTAGGTAAAATAATACGAAAAGAAAAAGGGGGTTATGAAATAACCATAGCGGATGCATCGGATGGACGTCAAGTGGTTGATATTATTCCTCCAGGGCCAGAACTTCTTGTTTCAGAAGGCGAATCTATCAAATTGGATCAACCGTTGACGAGTAATCCTAATGTGGGTGGATTTGGTCAGGGAGACGCAGAAATAGTACTTCAAGACCCCTTACGTGTCCAAGGCCTTTTGTTCTTCTTGGCATCTGTTATTTTGGCGCAAATCTTTTTGGTTCTTAAAAAGAAACAGTTCGAGAAGGTTCAATTGTCAGAAATGAATTTCTAGACTCGCGGATTTATCGACATTGAGTTCATAACGTAAAAAGAACAAAATTTTTTTGACGATTCTCTATGATAAAAAAATTGCATTATGAAAAGTTTTTTATACTCGTTTTCTACTAGATGTCGGGAATTCCTTGTACCGAATTCCTAGTTATAGTATGTAGATTGTGAAGAAAACAGTTTGACTTTCTTTTTGTAATCCAAATTGGGGTGGTATAGTTATGTTCCTATTATCACATTTCCATGTCATAAAATTCATCAATATCAATAATGTTTTCTATTCGAATCAAATTAAATTCGACTAGATACTAGACTAGACATAAGTAAGTGGGGAATAGAACGGATAAATGCGTGAAACAA